GAATTAGATTACAGTAAATAGTAATTTATATTACAATTACAATATTCTTATACATTAAGATTAAATATGTATAATGCATAGATTTATCCATTAGAATTATAAAAAATTGGATTTTCAAAGTACATTTTTTAAGTAATTAGTAATTTGATAGAAATATCGAATTACTAATTACTTAGATAGAATCGAAAAAATATTCGAATTAAATAGAATGATTTTTTATAACCATTAGATTAGTTATAGCTATTCTAAATTAATAAGTGGATTTTTTATTAAAAAAAAAGAATCGACCATTCGAGTATTCTAAATTGCATGAAAAAAATGATAGGGGGAGGGGCATATAAAATAGATAGATATTAGGTATATATCTATGTATATTGAATTGCGAATACAGAAATAATAGAATTATTTTTGATTCGACCAAATATGAGTATCCGATAGAATAAAAGAATAAATAAAATAGGAGAGGAGGAAACATCTTTCAATATAGGAATCGGTATTGAATCAATTCAACAGTTCTGGCATAATTTTCATAATTTAAATGAAAAGAGTATCCCTAATGAGATCCCAATCTAAAAAAGGGGGGTATGGCGAAATTGGTAGACGCTACGGACTTAATTGGATTGAGCCTTGGTATGGAAACTTACCAAGTGATAACTTTCAAATTCAGAGAAACCCTGGAATTAACAATGGGCAATCCTGAGCCAAATCCTGTTTTTCGCGAAAACAAAGAAAAGTTCATAAAGCGAGCATAAAGTGAGAATAAAAAGGATAGGTGCAGAGACTCAATGGAAGCTGTTCTAACAAATGGAGTTGACGACATTTCCTTTCGCATTAGGGAAGGGATCAAAGATAAACGTATATATATACGTATATGTACTGAAATATTATTTCAATTGATTAATGAAGACCGGAAATCTCTATTTGTGAATATTTATATCACAAATAAAAGATGTGAATCAAATCATTTCCAATCCAAGTTGAAGAGAGAGAAAGAATTGAATATTCATTGATCAAATCATTGATTCCATCATAGTCTGATAGATCTTTTGAAGAGCTGATTAATCAGACGAGAATAAAGATAGAGTCCCATTCTACATGTCAATACCGACAACAATGAAATTTATAGTAAAAGGAAAATCCGTCGACTTTAGAAATCGTGAGGGTTCAAGTCCCTCTATCCCCAAAAGGCCCGGTTAACTCTCTAATTATTTATCCTAAATCCTCTTTTTTTTAATTCGTTATGTGTCTTATTCAGTCTATTCTTTCACAAATGGATCTGGGTGGAATTTTTATTTTTCTTATCACAATCACAAGTCTTGGAATATGTAATTGAATACATATAGAATATGTAATTGAATATATATATATATATTATACACGTAATATTATACACGTACAAATGAACATCTTATCCTTGAGCAAGGAATCCTCATATGAATGATTAACAATACATACAATACATAATGATTACTACTACTGAAACTTAAAAATAAAATTGAAAATTAAAACGAAAAAGTCTTTTTTTAGTTTACATAGACTCATTGACATATACTCAAGTAATCTCTTAAAATGGGGATGGTGCGTCAAGAATGGTCGGTCGGGATAGCTCAGCTGGTAGAGCAGAGGACTGAAAATCCTCGTGTCACCAGTTCAAATCTGGTTCCTGGCACACAAATTAGATAAGAACTTATTAGATGTTCTAATTGGATTTCTTGAATTGTTTCGTCAATGGTGTTAGCCCAGAATCCTTTTTTTGACTCTGTACCAGCGATTCCACTAATATTATAGTATTCTTAGTGAATAATACAAAAATAAGATAATACGAGAAGAATTAGTGAACAATAATGAAATAATTCCTTCATAGTATAGGAGACAAAATTTACATGGATATAATAAGTCTTGCTTGGGCTGCTTTAATGGTAGTTTTTACATTTTCCCTTTCACTCGTAGTATGGGGAAGAAGTGGACTCTAATGGTACTTCTAATTGAGTTAAGGGATCAAACTGTATCAATTGTTTTATAATTTAGGTTCTGAAATTTTTTTAACTTTTAACTATTGAATTTAAGTATTTAATTCATATTAATTAAATGATTAATTGAATTCAAATATATCTACCTACATCTCGGAATTCTATTGTATTCTAGTGGTGTAATGTATTTTATGGATAATATATAAATAGAAAATACTCTTTAAATCAAACAAATATTTGAATTATTCTCCTGTTTGGATTTTGAAAGTCAAGGGAATTCAAATAAATTGAATCCTATTCCTTCCGAATTGTTCCTAAGATTTCTATTTCGATGAACTGGCTCTTACCAAAGTTATATATGGAAAATCGGGAACCGCGGACCCCCCTACTCTATTTTTTTGTCCCCTCTTTTTTTTTTTTTAAGAGGTAAAGGTTCCGATGAAGAAAGAAAAAAAAACTCTTATAAAAGGAATTTTTGATTGCATCAGAAATAAGATTTTGGAATTTGGTATGGATAAAAGATCTTCCTATGTTATACTATTCAATTCTCGACGATGAATTGATTTGATAGCTCAGATATTGTTATTCATGATATTGATCCGATTTGATATCATCGAGATGTAATTTATACCATTGAATTTACCGACGAAAGATTTATCATCTTTATGGGATCAAATCCCGAGTTATTTATTGGAAATTAAAGAGAAATAAAACATAGAGATTATGGAAGTAAATATTCTCGCATTTATTGCTACTGCACTGTTCATTCTAGTTCCTACTGCCTTTTTACTTATAATTTATGTAAAAACGGTAAGTCAAAGTAACTAATTTTACTTAATCATGACTTCTTAATTCTTATCAATGCAATGGTTGAAGAAAAAAATGAAAAAAAAAAAAGGATTTCAATTTCGGGTATTAGTCGTAAATAAGATGGTCGGATTAGTATAGAATCAGCAGAATTCTATGAAAGAAATCCAGATAGTATGGTAGAAAGAAATAGATTTGATTTCTTTCTACCATACTATCATTATTGTAGTATATAAAACTTTTTTTCTATAAAAATAGAGATTTAATATGGATTAATCTACAATATGTATCCTCATTCATATTCATATATATAGAGTCTATATGCCATATATGTAATGTACATAGCATAGTGTCCCAATTTTTTTCTTTGTTTCATCCATTTGATTTGTATTGGTTCCACTGAAATAATCAAAAAGCAACTCTTATCCGCTTCGAATTTATAGATTTCTTTTTTTTTTTTTTAATACCAACCCGGGTATCATCTTCAAAAAGAAGAAAGTAATCTTTTTAGCATTCCGAAGACTTAATTAATTGATTAAATAGTTGTTATTAAATAGTTGACAGATGATCAGGGGGTTCTATGAGAAACTTTTTCGTATTTCGAAAAGATTAGATTGGTGGTAAAACCCACAACCGATTTTTAACGTTTGAACCATGATATGAGTTCAATCAAGCATAAATCCAATTTAATTTCGAACCTAAAATACAAATAATAAAATAAGTGGTAAGGTAAACACTATGCTATTCGCCTAAGGCAACAGCAATATCTTACTATGTGTAATATCGCCTTAGACAACCCCTAATGTCTATTTTGTTTCCTATAGACATTGTGTATCCGCTTAATAATTAATAACAGAACTATTTTCTTTATCTTTTTTTTTAAAAAAAAAAAAAGAGGGCTGGGATCCCCGTAAGGAATGAGATTATGTTTGTTATTTTTATTCCCTTTCGCACACGAGAATTGATGTATTTTTTTTTTATTGGATTTGTATCTATCGGGACTGACGGGGCTCGAACCCGCAGCTTCCGCCTTGACAGGGCGGTGCTCTGACCAATTGAACTACAATCCCAGGGAAAAAGTGTACAGCATAAATAATCTTCTTACAATTTCATTCAAACCCTTTCTTTTTCCATTTAAAATTAGAATCGTTGTGCTGTAACTGACAGAGACGGGACTTGTTTATATATTGATATTGAGATCTTTATGGATATGATATGCACTTTAGCGAGACCGACATTACTCTTAATTTGTTTTCGTTATTGCCGAATCGATTGAAAAATATGAATCAATGAAAATAAAAAAAAAAGACTCTTTTTTTGACTTTAATCCTTTCCTTAGACTTTATACTTACATATCCTGATATGAATCTAGATCATTAGCAAGATCCTAATTTGTATTTTTTGTATTTGTGGAATACATACGTAATACGGAAAAAAAAAATAAAAATAGCGCCGGGGATGTATCGTATCAGAGCACATCGGGAAGTTCCGGAGAACAACAAATGGGTTATATCATTTCATGGTGGATCGGCAAATTATTGGGCCGAGCTGGATTTGAACCAGCGTAGACATATTGCCAACGAATTTACAGTCCGTCCCCATTAACCGCTCGGGCATCGACCCAGGAAAAATCAATTTCAGTCTTTATTGATAATCCATGATCAACTTCCTTTCGTAGTAACCTACCCCCAGGGGAAGTCGAATCCCCGCTGCCTCCTTGAAAGAGAGATGTCCTGAACCACTAGACGATGGGGGCATACTTGCCCGACCGCCATTCGACTATATTGATAGTATGAACAGTTTTTTGAAATTGTCAATATAATGGAATGGATATGATTCGATCAGAAGGATCTTTCCATCTTCGATCTTCCAAAATTCCATAGAATTTTTTGTGATTCATTGTTAAGATTCGGTAGGTATATTTCCATTTCACACTAATTCACACTAAGGCGGGAAATAAAAAACGATAATCAATCTGGAAATCGGGTAAGAAGGATAGGGATCAACAAGTTATTGAAAATTGTTTTTTTCAATAAGAATTTGGTTGAGGGACAGGACAAATTGAATCCATTTATCAATGATTCGATGAAATATGTGAATTGGTGGGTCTATGTATTAATGAAATGAATTTCGTGTTATGATGAGGACTTAAAATCGGTTTTGAAATAATTCATTATATTGATATACATATACATTGATATTTATCAAATCCAATATATATCA